CATTTGTTCCAAGCCTCAATCCTCTTTTCGAGATTCATCGATATTGAATCAATCGAACGCACTTCTAACACCTGTTCCACTTTTGGAAGACCTTGCGTTATATCACCAGATCTTGATTTTTCATATATAAATGTAACTAATGTATCTCCTTCGTAAAGGATTTCCCCATAATGTCCATGAACGGTTGCTCCTGGAGTAGCCAAATAAGGCTTAGCTGATCGTATTACCACAGAGTCAACTTGAAGAATTAGAACTTGACCCGATTTTAAATGCGGTCCTTTTTTGGCTATACATACATTTTCACAAAGAAACTGCCCAAGACTAACAATTGTAGATGTCTCTTCACAATAATTGTAATGGATAAAATACCAATTCAAATTGAATGGATTCAAAATAATGTTACTGCATGAATAGGGATTATAAATTTTACCTTTTTCATCCAGTAAATAATATTTAAGTATTTGAAAACTCTGTTTTAAATTGTCAAGTTGCAAATAGTTAGTTAGTAAGATCTGATTATGGGTTATTAAATGGGAAAATAAATCCAAATTAGAAATTGGAAAGCCTGTTCCTAAGGGGCCCAACGAATTACTAATTGGAATTAGGGGGTCCTTTTTGATTGATTCTTTTATTATATTGGGAGATTTTACATCGTTGAATGGACCTATTCGAGAACAATTGGATGATGACAAAATTATCAAAGATTGAGATTCCTTATTTCGATTCAACAACGTATGAATAGTCCCTTGATTTGGATTAACAGATTCTTGAATGGTTGCCTTGGAATAGGAATGAATGGAAGAAAACGGATTGACATTAGCGCGATCTGATCCATTCTCAGAGATCAATCCTGCACCCGACAGATCGTTCCTTTTTCCGGTATACGAAATAGGTGACTTCGCTAAGTCGATTCTTAGAAAATCTCTAATCAAACCATTTGTCCTTATTTCAACAAAGGAAGCACAGGCCTTTTCGATCTTTTTGTCTTGGTCCCAATTCAACACTAAACAAGTCCGAACTAATTGAATACTTGTGTCCCAAATTTCAAGAATTGGGTCGTAATAAAGGATATAATTGACAACTCGAAGTTGTAGATTATCACTTTCCTGCAAGAGATCCGGCGGGAAAAGTCTTCCTAAATTTATACCGTCCGTTTTTTTATATGGGATTACAGGTTGAACCAAAACAAAATATTTTTTTTCATACCTGGAAAGTTTCATTCGTTGGATATAGAGCCAATTTTTCAATTTTTTGTATTCTTTGTAATTTTGTTTTCCCCCTCCTGGTGGTATCAATCGGAATGCCTTATTTGTCTTTCCAGGAAAATGTATATCTCCGGAAAAGATTATCAGTTTAATTTTTTCTGCTTTTTTCTTGATTCGAACCAATCCGGCTACCCGACTTCTTCTATTTAAAGTGATTTGCGTATCTACCCCAATAATACTATTGTGCCGTACCATTATGGACGAAGATTCGGCCAAAATGTGAACTTCCACGGGAATAAAAAAAAATGGATTTACTTCCTTTTGGTATTTTGGCCAAAATACCTTGACTCCTCGATACTCAATCAAATCCTCTTCGTTGACGATTGAATTAAGTTCTCTAGTCTCATATTTAGTAAGTCCCGAGCTCTTTCTTATATATCGAGGATCATCGAAATAAGCAAGAATACTATTTCTACGCAGAATACCATTTCTGGGGATTTCAATTGAGATACCTGAAGAAGGTATTAGTTGGTTCTCGCCTTCTTGAAGCAATTCGAGTGGGATGATGAATGTATTTCTTCGCCTCTTCGCCAATAAATCAGAATTCCCCTCGAGAATGGCCGGATTACAACGACCAGTACATGTCATTCGATTAAGTTCTGAATAATCGGGAATCCTATCTCCCTTTTGATTTTTACCAGAAAAATACGAACTAAAAAATTTGTGTCTCGCTTGATTATTAGTTACTGAGGGGTTAGAAATATATCTTCGCTTAACAGAAAGAGAATAAGCGTTCATTTGATCTTGATCCTTGTGGATCGAACAGGGTCCTAGACTGGATCTCCAGGGCTCCCCTAATAATATCCATAAATGACTTGTTTTTGGTAAGAGATGAATATTACCATATGTAAATTCAGGTGCATGGTACACATCGGTATTCCAGTGCATTTCGCCCTCTGAGTCAGAATAAATATGTTTTCGAACCTTCTCTTTCAAATTCAAAGTGGATGTTCTCGCGCGAATCTCAGCAATGACTTGTTCTGATTCTACATATTGATCGTTTTGAACTAAAAGAAAACTTTTGGGCGGAATACACACATTGTGTATAATATCTTCACTCTCAATAGTTACATACAAGTCTCTAGAACATAGAAAAGCAGGATGTCCATGACGTGTACGTGTCGGATGAACTAAATCCTCATTGAATTTTATTTTTCCATTAGAAGGGGCTCGCACATGTTCTGCAGTACCCCCTGTGAATACTCCGCCGGTATGAAAAGTTCTTAATGTTAATTGAGTGCCCGGTTCTCCAATAGATTGACCTGCAATAATACCAACAGCTTCTCCCAATTCGACCAGGTCGTCATGAGCTGGACTCCGGCCATAACATAATTGACAAATCCAAGATGTACTCCTACAAGTAAAGGGGGTTCGAATAGAGATTGGTTGTGCTCTAAAAGTGATGAATCTATTGACAAGTCCAATCCCAATATCTTGATTTCTAGTAGCAATGCATCGCGAACCTATATATATATCATCTGCTAATACACGCCCAATTAATGTTTGGATAAAAATCCTGTCCGCCATCATTCCATTTCGAGGACTTACAGAAAAACCTCGAACGGTGCCACAATCTGTTCGACGTACAACAATGTGTTGAACTACTTCAACAAGTCTGCGCGTGAGATATCCTGCATCTGATGTTCGGATAGCGGTATCCACAACTCCTTTACGGGCTCCGTAGCAAGAAATAATATATTCTGTTAAAGAGAGCCCTTCGCGTAAATTGCTTTGAATGGGTAAATCAATCATTTGACCTTGGGGATCCGACATTAATCCTCTCATACCTACTAATTGATGTACCTGAGATGCATTTCCTCTGGCTCCCGAAAAAGACATTATATGAACTGGATTAAAAGGATCGGTCATCCGAAAATTTGGATTCATTTCTTGTCGCAAATATTCACTTGTGGCATACCATATCTCAATCGATTGACGTAATTTTTCTACCGCGTGTACATTCCCATAATGATGGTGTTTTTCCAAAATAAAACTTTGTTGTTCAGCGTCTTGAACTAGCCATCTTTTAGAAGGTATTGTTAAAAGATCATCAATTCCTAATGAAATGGATGCGGCGGTAGCTTGTCGGAAACCCAGAGTCTTTACTTGATCCAGGATATGTGATGTATATCCTATTCCATAGTGATCAATAAATCGACTAATAAGTCGTTTCATGGCAGTTCCGTCTATCACTTTATTGTGAAAGACCTGAGTGGGCCGTTCTGCCATCAGTACCTCCATATTGCGCTGAGTAGAATTTGACAATGGGTTTGAGTCAGTGATTGGAAAACTTCCTTTTCTAGATCTTGATTCACGTATAAATTCCGCAATTATGGTCCTAGTTAACCCGGCGAGACTCGAATTCCCGCGGGTAGCATAGAATTACAACAGCCCTGCCAAAACCCCTGTATGGCTTCTTCTATTTCTCGATAAAGAGAAATATGACCAAGAGTGGTTCGAATATATATATATAAAATTTCCCTTTTTATACTTCTTACTATTAGATAGTGTCCATAAATCTCATAATAGGTACCCAAAGATTCATAGTGAATTTCGATGGGAGCTTCTCTTGCAGCAATAACGCGTTGATCTAGTCGCCACCGCAGCCACAAAGCACTACCTAAATTGATTCGTTTTTGCCGATAAGCGCCAATTGCATCATAGGCATTACAAAAAAAGGGTTCTTTTTTTTTTGTATACTTATAGTTATTATTTTCATTTTGATAGTTTCTACGATTACATGGATTATACCTATTTACACAAATACCGCGACGATTACCACTCGTTAAGACATAGAGTCCACTAAGCATATCTTGAGTTGGTGCAGAAATGGGATCTCCAATAGTTGGAGACAAAAGATTCATATGAGAAAACATAAGTAAACGTGCCTCTGCTTGAGCCTCCAAAGATAAAGGCACATGAACAGCCATTTGATCCCCGTCAAAGTCTGCATTAAAGCCCTTACAAACTAATGGATGTAAACAAATAGCACGCCCCTCCACTAAAACAGGGAGAAATGCCTGTATGCCTAATCTATGCAGAGTAGGCGCTCTATTCAGCAATACAGGATGGTCATCCAGAATTTCCTGAAGTATTTCCCATACAATCGGTTTTTTTTTTCGAATTTGACTCTTAGCAACTCCTATGTTCGAAGCAAGATGTTTTCTAATTAGGTCACGAATTACAAATGCCTGGAAAAGTTCTATTGCTATTTCGCGAGGCAATCCACATCGATGTAAGGAAAGTGAAGGGCCCACGACAATCACTGACCGCCCTGAATAATCGACCCGTTTACCAAGCAGAGTCTCGCGAACTCTTCCTTCTTTGCCTTCAATTACATCTGAAAGCGACTTGTAAACTCTATTATGATCGTCCCTCATTGGTTGTCCGCAGATTCCATTATCAAGAAGTGCATCCACGGCTTCTTGTAGCAATTTTTCCTGAGATATTATTAATTCTTCTGGCGTAGCTATACTTGTTGTTAATAGATCTGTAAGAGTATTATTCCGATAGATAATTCTTCTATAGATTTCATTAATATCCGAGGTCACTAGTTTATCCTCATCTATATGATAGATTGGTCTCAACTCAGGAGGAAGAACTGGTAATAGACACAAAACCATCCATTTTGGTTCTATATTTGTTCGAATAAAATGCTTAGCCAATTCCATGCGTCTAAGCAAAAAATCTTTTCTTCTTCCAACTTTTCGATCTTCCCATTCGTTCCCCGTGGGT